AAGGATCTTACTGACACCGGGTTGCTGATTTCACGTGAGAAGCTCGATTAATAGATAACCTTGTTCTTCAGAGACCGGCACTACAGGAGATTCGTAATGGATATGTGCGGCTACCATTTCAGATCTGTCTTCTAGGAATATCCCTGTTTTGAATGAGATTGCTGTACTTATCTTGAAGGGACTATGGTTTAGGTACGAGGACAGACTATTTACTTTAGGAGGGACTATTGCTGGATTAGGCCTTGAAAGTAGAGCCGTTGACGAGAAGGGTTTGCCTTGGGAGCTGTTTGGGAAGTAAAAGGCATGGATGATCTGTGCTTAGGGCATGCTGCGAGCAGTATTAAGGCATGGACGGGCTGTGTAGGTTGCATGGATTGCATGGATTTTATATATTAGGGCATGGATAGGTTGTAGTGAAAGCATGGATGGTATGTGATTAGAACATGGTTTAATATGGACGGTTTCCATGAATAGGGTGTATTTAAGGCATGATTATACATATCTTTATTGCATAAATGGCATATCCCTGGTACATACATGGTATGTTTGATGGGGCAGGTAACATAATGCACGGAGTACATCCCGAGCGGCGTTAAGGGCAATCCCAGAGGCCGGGGGGGGAAGGGGGGGGCCAGAGGGATTGCCTTTAGGGGTTTCTATAGTTAAGGGTTTGTTAACGGCAGCTTTTCGGGCTGCAAACCTTGGATCGAGGCCAAGTGGAAACTAGTATGACGTACTTTGTGCTCTTTGGGGGGGTGTGGTTTATTCTAGGGGGATTGGCGGTGGCGTCTAACCCTTCGCCTCATTATGGGGTTGTGGGGTTAGTGGTAGGGTCGGTTTCAGGGTGTGGGTGGCTGTTGAGTTTGGGGGTTTCTTTTGTGTCGTTGGTGTTGTTTATGGTGTATTTGGGGGGAATGTTGGTGGTTTTTGTGTACTCTGTTGCTTTAGCGGCGGACCCTTTTCCGGAGGTTTGGGGGGATTGGCGTGTTGTAGGGTACGGTGTGGGGGCTGTGGTTGGGGTAGTTGGTGTAGGTGGGGTGGTAGGGTGGTGGGGGCTGGTTGGGGGTACCGTGGATGGTGGGGGTACATCTTTGGTTCGGTTAGATTTCAGTGGGGTTTCTTTGTTTTATTCTAGTGGGGTGGGGATGTTTTTAGTGGCCGGGTGGGGGCTGTTGCTTACGCTGTTTGTTGTCTTGGAGTTGGTGCGGGGGTTGTCTCGGGGAGCAATTCGAGCGGTTTAAGTGGAGGGGGTTAGTCAGGAAGTAGTTTAATGGAGAATACCAGCTTTGGGAGTTGGTGGTAGAGGTTTGAGTCCTCTCTTTCTGAGGTGTGGTGAGTACTCTAAGAAGGGGGTAGTCTTCGTTCTTTGGTTTACAAGACCAATGTTTTTTGTAAACTATTAGAGTGTTAGTAGTTGAGTAGTTTATTTTCTAGGGCGCTGATGGTTGGGAACAGGATAAGGATTAGTGTGAAGTAGGTTAGGGAGGCTAGTTGGCCGATAGTAATGAAGGGGTGCTCTACGGGTTGGCTGCCTACACTTGTTAGGATGAGGAGATTGGCAGTTAGGGTACTGAATAGCAGTTGGGAGAGAGGTCGGAAGGTCATTGTGCGCTGTTTAGATTTGTGTAGGAAGGGGATTAAGAGGAGGACTAGTACTGAGGCAGCTAGGGCTAGTACTCCTCCTAATTTGTTGGGGATTGAGCGTAGAATGGCATAAGCGAATAGGAAGTAACTTTCGGGTTTAATGTGAGGGGGGGTGACTAGGGGGTTTGCTGGGGTAAAGTTTTCTGGGTCGCCTAGTAGGTTGGGTGAGAATAGGGCTAGGGTTGTTAGGGGTAGGAGTATTAGCGCTAAGCCTAGGATGTCTTTTATGGAGAAGTAGGGGTGGAATGGGATTTTATCACAGTCTGAGGTGATTCCGAGGGGGTTGTTAGAGCCGGATTCGTGGAGGAAAGTTAGGTGGATTGTTGTTAAGGCTGTGATGAGGAATGGGAGTAGGAAGTGGAGTGCAAAGAAGCGGGTTAGGGTAGGGTTGTCTACTGAGAACCCACCACTGGCACTTTCTACGAGGGTTTGGCCGACATAGGGGATGGCTGAGAATAGGTTGGTGATGACGGTAGCGCCACTGAATGATATTTGGCCACTTGGTAGGACGTATCCTACGAAGGCAGTTGCTATTAGGGTGAGTAGGAGGATGATGCCTGTGTTACTGGTTTCTTTGTAGAGATAGGAGCCGTAGTATAGGCCTCGGCCGATGTGAAGGTAAATGCAGATGAAGAATAGTGAAGCTCCATTTGCGTGTAGATTGCGGATTAGACTTCCGTATTGTACATTTCGGCAGGTGTGTGATACAGACAGGAAGGCCAGGGTTGAGTCTGCTGTGTAGTGCATGGCTAGTAGAAGCCCAGTGAGGATCTGGGTTGCTAGGCAGATTCCTAGTAGGGATCCGAAGTTACTCCAGGCGGAGATGTTAGGGGGGGTAGGTAGGTCAATTAGGGAGTTGTTGATTATTTTTAATAGGGGGTGGGATTTGCGTATGTTGTGGGCCATTTGGTGTTCTGTTGTGTGCTAGGAGTATGATTGTGAGGATTGATGTGGCGAATGAGCCTAGGTAGGCTTTAATTTGTCCTGTGTGGGCAGTAGTTGTAGTTTTGGCTGCTATTAGTTGGAGGTTGGCTAATCCTTCTGGGCCTAGTTTTTTATAACTTGATAGGTCGATTAGGTGGGTGGCAATTTTTTGTCCGGTGTTTAGGAGGTTTATTGAGCTTGGGCGGTGTGTTAGGAGGTTGAAGTAACCTAGGGAGATGGAGAAGGTTTGTAGGGGGTTTTTCTTTGGGGTGGTTATGGAGTGGGTTAGGTTCGAGAGTTCTAGGGCTAGAATAATTCCCAGGGTTGTGGCAATAATTGCTGCTATTTTTGTTATAAAGGGTATGGTTATTGGGGGGTTTTTTGTTGGTAGGATAAAGGATGTAATGAGGAGGCCAGCAGTAATGCTACCGATGGCTAAGCGGGTGATTGGATTTGTGATTGCAGGGTCATTTTCGTTGATTGAGGTGGTTGGGGGTGTGCGGGTAAACCCGGTTTGGGTGAGTAGGATCATGCGGAGGCTGTATGTGGCTGTGAATGATGTTGCTAGTAGGGTTATTAGTAGGGCACTGGTGTTTAGGTAGGAGGTGTTTAGGTGTTCAATGATGAGATCCTTTGAGTAGAAGCCCGCCAGGAAGGGGGTTCCTATTAGGGCGAGGCTTCCGATGGTAAGGCATGAGGTGGTTGCTGGGAGTGCTTTTTGTAGGTTTCCTATTTTTCGGATGTCTTGTTCTCCGTTGAGGCTGTGGATGATTGATCCTGAGCAGAGGAATAGTATGGCTTTGAAGAAGGCATGGGTTAGAATGTGGAGGAATGCTAGTTGTGGGAGGTTTAGTCCGATGGTGACTATTATAAGTCCTAGTTGGCTTGATGTGGAGAAAGCGATAATTTTTTTGATGTCGTTTTGGGTAAGGGCGCAAGTGGCGGCGAATAGGGTGGATAGGGCGCCTAGGCATAGGCACGAGGTTAGGGCTGATGGGTTGTTGTTAAATAGGGGGTGGGTGCGGATGAGTAGGAAGATTCCAGCTACAACTATTGTGCTTGAGTGGAGTAAAGCTGAGACTGGGGTTGGACCTTCTATGGCGGCTGGCAAACTGGGGTGGAGGCCAAATTGAGCTGATTTTCCTGTGGCAGCGAGTATGAGGCCTAGGATGGGTAGGATGTGAAGTTGGGTAGGGGGTGTGGTTTGTTGAAGTTCACTGGTGTTAGAGGAGGTGGCAAAACTTGCTATGCTGAGGATTAGGCCGATATCTCCAATTCGGTTGTATAGTACGGCTTGGAGGGCGGCTGTGCTGGCTTCTGTTCGGCCATGACTACTTCCGATTAGTAGGAATGACATGATGCCTACACCCTCCCATCCGATGAATAGGAGGAATAGGTTGTTAGCAGTTGTTAGTAAGGTTATGGTGACTAGGAATGTTAGTAGGTATAGAAAGAATTTAGTGGAGTGTGGTTCGGGAGCTATGTAACTTGATGCAAATTGGAGAATTGAACTTGTTACAAACAGTGCGGCAGGTAGGAATAGGATAGAGTATAGGTCTAGTTTGAGGCTAATTGGGATCTTGAAGTTAATGATGGGCTTACACTCACTGTAGGAGATGATGTGTTCTGTACCTGAGTGGATGAATGTTATTATGGGAATTAGGCTGACTATAAAGGCTGTTTTGACAGTGCGTGTGATTGAGGTTGAGGAGTTTTGTGAGCTTTGGGGGGATAGTTGGAGGAGCACTGGTGTGAGGATAATTAGTAATGTGAGGAGTACGGTGGAGTTTAGTAGCAGTGCGGTATCCACTACTTTTACTTGGATTTGCACCAAGATGGATGGCTCCTAAGACCAGTGGATTGCTGTTATCCTTTAAAAGTGAGGTGAGGGGGCTGAGGGTTCATACTCAGGTGCAGGAGTTAGCAGCTCTTGTTGGTTGGTTCCCCCCCTCAGGGCAGGTAAGAAGGGTTTAACTTCTATTTTTAGGGTCACAGTCTAATGTTTGGGTTGAAACTATACTTGCATAGGGGGGTTCCGGAGATTAGCTCTGGTTTTATAATCAGTAGGAGGAGAGGGAGGATGTGTATGGTTATTAGTAGGTGTTCTCGTGTGTTGGAGTTCGGAATGGATGTGATGTGGGTAGGTAGGGGTCCTCGTTGTGTAGTTAGTAGTATATGTAGGGTGTATGTGGCGGTCAGGAGGGTTGCGATCCCTGTGAGGATGATTGTGGGTATTGAACTGTTGAACAGTGAAATTATGATGGTGAGTTCTGCTATTAGGTTAGTTGTGGGGGGTAGGGCTATGTTTGTGAGGTTGGCTAGGAGACTACTGGTGGACATGAGAGGTAATATGGATTGTGTTCCTCGCATGAGTAGTAGGGTGCGGCTGTGTGTTCGTTCGTAATTGGTATTGGCCAGGCAGAATAGTATTGAGGAGGTTAATCCGTGCGAGACTATAAGGATTATGGCTCCTGAGAAGGAACTGGGGGTTTGAATTATGCTTGCAGCAATGACTAGGCCTATGTGGCTAACGGATGAGTAGGCGATGAGCGATTTTAGGTCGGTTTGGCGGATGCAGATGGAGCTTGTTATTAGTGCACCACTTAGGGCCAGGGTGAGGAACGGGTAGTAGAGGAGGGTTGGTATGGGGTTTATTAGGGGGGTGATTCGTATGATGCCGTATCCTCCCAGCTTTAGGAGTAGGGCGGCTAGTAGCATGGATCCTGCGATTGGGGCTTCTACGTGGGCTTTGGGAAGACTTAGGTGTAGGCCGTATAGTGGGGCTTTTACTATGAATGCAGTTAGGAGGGCAAGTCCTGAGAGGAAGTTGGTACTTGAGGGGGTAAGTGTGGGGAGGGATAGCTTGAGTAGGGTGAGGTGTAGGGTGCCGATTTGTGCGTGTAGATGTAGGAGGGCGACTAGTAGGGGGAGGGAGCTGATTAGGGTATAGAATAGTAGGTAGGTGCCTGCGGTTATGCGCTCTGGTTGGGCCCCCCATCGTGTAATTAGGATAAGGGTTGGGATTAGGGTTGCTTCAAATATGATGTAGAATAGGGTTAGTTCTGTGGCTGAAAAGGCCAGGAGAATAAAGGGTTGAACTGTGGTTAGGGTTAAAATGAATATCCGTTTTCGTTGCAATGGATCGTGTTGAAGGTGGTGTTGGCTTGCAATGATTATAAGGGGGAGTAAACTGCATGATAGGACTGATAGGGGGGATGAGATTTGGTCGAGTCCAGTACTGGGGGTCGTGGCCTTGTGAGGGTAATATGTTGGAAGGAGACTGTAGAGACTGATGGAGGCGATTAACAGGCTATGTGAGGTGATGTTAGTACTTAAGAATTTTGGGGGTGATAGTAGGGTTATGGGTAGTAGTATGATTGTTGGTAGGAAGATTTTTAGCATTGTAAGAGATTGAAGTTATGTAGGTGGTCGGAGCCGTGCGTTCGAGTAGAGGCTACTAGTATTGCTAGTCCTGTCCCTGCTTCACAGGCTGAGAATGCCAGTATAAGTACTGGCATTAAGGTGGAGGATGGTGTTTGGTTTTCGATTGGACTGGTAGACAGGGCAATGTATATAGATAGTATTATGCTTTCTAAGCATAGGAGGGCTGAGATTAGGTGGGTTCGGTGGAAGGCTAGTCCTAGGGTGCTTAGGATGAAGGTCGAGTAGAATGGGAGGTGAGAGAGAGGCATGAAGAAAGTCACAGGGTTGGGCTGTGATCTGTTGAGTCGAAATCAACTGTCATGATTAGACTAACTTTCTGTTATTCGGCACTTTCTAGTCCACCTTGCATACTTTCGTAGACTAAGCCTAGAGTGAGGAGGATGATTATGGTGGAGGTACTGGTTAGGGTTGTGGTAGGGGATTGAAGTTGAGTAGCACTGGGGAGGGGTAGTAGGAGTGCGATTTCTAGGTCGAATAGGAGGAATAAGATTGCTACTGAGGAAGAATCGGATTGAGAATGGGAGTCGAGCGGATCCTAGGGGGTCGAAGCCGCATTCGTATGGGGATAGTTTTTCTTGGTCTTGGTTTATTTGAGTAAGACTGAAGTTTAGTGTGATTAGGATTGTGCTTAGGATTAGGGAGGTGATGAGCATGAATAAGATTGGGTTTATTGCTCTTCTCTGGGGGTTGAGCCAGATTCTAGAGATTGGAAGTCAATTGTAATTAGTATACTAGAAGAGCAGGATCCACTACTGTAGATGGATGTGTAGAGGAACAGACTGATAATATCTACGAAGTGACTGTAACTGGCGGCTGCTTCAAATCCGAAGTGGTGGTGGGGTGTGAAGTGGAATTTGGTTAGGCGTAGGAGGCAGACTGATAGGAAGGATGATCCGATGATTACGTGGAGTCCGTGGAATCCTGTAGCCACAAAGAAGGTTGAACCGTAGATGCCATCGGCGATTGAAAAGGGCGCTTCGTAGTATTCTGTTGCCTGAAGTGCCGTAAAATAGAATCCAAGTAGGATGGTGAAGGTTAGTGCATGTGTTGCTTGTTTTTGGTTGGCTTCTATGATGCTGTGGTGGGCACTTGTAACGGTAACGCCTGAGGCTAAGAGGATTGCTGTGTTTAGGAGAGGTACTTCTATGGGGTTGAGTGGGTTAATTCCTATTGGGGGACTTTGTCCGCCTAGCTCTGGGGTGGGAACTAGGCTTGAGTGGAAGAAGGCACTGAAGAAACCTAGGAAGAAGAATGCTTCGGATGTAATAAATAGGATTATGCCATATCGTAGTCCTTTTTGTACGGTTGGGGTGTGGTGGCCTTGGAATGTGCTTTCTCGGACGATGTCTCGACTACTTTGTAGTATTGTGAGTAGTATAGCTAGAATTCCTAGTGTTAGGAGGTGTGTGTGATGGTGGTGGAAACTTATGGCTAGTCCGGATGCTGTGAGTAGGGCAGCGGTTGCACCAAAGATAGGACTTGGGCTTGGGTCGACTATGTGGAAAGAGTGTGCTTGATGGGCCATTAGATGTTTTCCTGTAAGTAGAGGCTTAGCAGGAGGACGAAGACGTAAGCTTGGATTATGGCTACTGCAACTTCTAGGATAGTGAGTAGTAGTAGGACTGTCGCAGTTAGTAAGGATACTGTTGGTAGGAGAGGTAGTAGGGTCATGGTGGCTGTTGAGATAAGTTGGATGAGGAGATGTCCTGCTGTTAGGTTGGCTGTGAGGCGGATTCCGAGGGCTAGGGGTCGGATAAGTAGGCTGGTAGATTCGATTAGGATGAGGGCTGGGATTAGTGGTGTGGGGGTGCCCTCTGGTAGGAGGTGTCCTAGGGAGGTTGTTGGTTGGTGCCGTAACCCTGTGAGCAGGGTTGCTAGACTGAGTGGGAAGGCCAGTGCTATGTTTATGGATAGCTGGGTGGTTGGGGTGAATGTGTATGGTAGTAGGCCTAGTAGGTTAACTATTAGGAGTATTGCTATTAGGGAGGTTAGGATTATGGCACTTTTATGTCCTTTTTTGTTTAATGGGGCTATTAGTTGTTTTGTAATGGTGAGTAATAGACTTAGTTGTAGTGTGGATAGTCGGTTGGGGAGCCATCGGTTGTTGAGTGAAGGTAGTAGTAGGGTGGGAAATAACATTGATAGGAGAATGAGTGGGATTCCTATTAGGCAGGGGCTTATGAATTGGTCGAAGAAGCTTAGGTTGATGGACTGGTACTTGGTGCGATTTTAACAGGTGTGGAGGGTTTATGTGATGGGGGGTTTGTTGAGGTGAATGATAGTAGTTTGGGTTGGATGATTATGGATAAGGTAAAACTGGAGATTAGTATAGTGAAGAGACTTGGGTTGGGGTTGAGTTGTGGCATACCATTAAGGAGGGGAAAAGTGTCCTCTTTCTCTAGCTTAAAAGGCTAGTGCTGGTGCATAGCTTCTTAATGGTTATGATGATAGTAGAGATGAACTGTTGTCGAAGTAGGTGAGGGGGGTGGATTCTACTACAATTGGTATGTAGCTGTGGTTGGCTCCGCAGATTTCTGAGCATTGGCCGTAGAAGATTCCTGGTCGGGTGGTGGTGATAGAGGTTTGGTTTAATCGTCCTGGAATTGCATCTGTTTTTACTCCGAGGGATGGGACTGTACTGGAGTGAAGTACGTCGTTGGCGGTGACGATGATGCGGATGGGGGATTCTATTGGAATAACAACTCGATGGTCTACTTCGAGCAGTCGGAAGTGACCTAGTGGTAGGTCTGTTGTTGGGGTTATGTAGGAGTCGAATGTTAGATCCTTGAAGTCTGTGTATTCGTAGGTACTATAACTTTGATGGCCAATGGCTTTAAGGGTTAGGTCTGGTTCATTGATTTCGTCTATTATGTATAGGATTTGTAGGGAGGGGAGGGCTAGTAAGATTAGGACGATGGCGGGTAGGATTGTCCAGATTAGTTCGATTTCTTGTGCATCTACGGTGTTGGATGTTAGTTTTTCTGTGAGTATAAGTATTAGTAGATAGAGGACTAGGCTGCAGATTGCTAGAACTACTATTAAGGCATGGTCATGGAATTCTAAGAGTTCTTCTATAATAGGGGATGAGGCGTCTTGGAATCCTAGTTGTAGGTGGTTTGCCATTGTGGGGTATACAGGGTTTTCATCTGTGATTTAGTCTTGACAAGGCTATGTAATAGGTTTACTAATACCCCATGAAAGAAAGAAGCATAAGTGGTTAAATGCGGTTGGCTTGAAACCAGTGTATGAGGGTTCGATTCCTTCCTTTCTTGTACTTGGACGAAGGCTGGTTCCTCGAAGGTGTGGTATGGGGGAGGGCAGCCGTGGATACTTTCGATGTTAGTGGAGGTTAATTCTGGTTGTGGGGTTTTTCGTTTTGATGCCAGGGCTTCACTGATGATGAATATAAGTATGATTACTGCTGTTAGTGAGATTAAGGAGCCGATGGAGGATAGGGTGTTACTTGTTGTGTAGGCGTCTGGGTAGTCTGAGTATCGGCGAGGCATGCCGGCTAGTCCGAGGAAGTGTTGGGGGAAGAAGGTTAGGTTAACTCCTGTGAATATTACTCCAAAGTGGGCTTTGGCACTTGTAGGGTGGAGGGTGTATCCCGTGAATAGGGGGAAACTGTGGGTGAATCCTGCTAGGATGGCAAATACAGCCCCTATTGAGAGGACGTAGTGGAAGTGGGCAACTACGTAGTATGTGTCGTGCAGGGCAATGTCTAGTGATGAGTTGGCTAGGATAATGCCTGTTAGGCCTCCGATTGTGAATAGGAAGATAAACCCTATAGCACTTAGTATTGGTGGGTCACTTTTGATTATTCCTCCGTGCAGTGTGGCTAGCCAGCTAAATACTTTGATTCCTGTGGGGATGGCAATGATTATAGTAGCGGATGTAAAGTAGGCTCGAGTGTCTACGTCTATTCCTACTGTGAATATATGGTGTGCACTTACAATGAACCCTAGGAATCCAATTGATAGTATGGCACTGACCATGCCCATGTAGCCAAATGGTTCTTTCTTACTTGCATAGTATGTTACTACGTGGGAAATGATTCCGAAACCAGGTAGAATGAGGATATATACTTCTGGATGGCCGAAGAAACTGAAGAGGTGTTGGTATAGGACGGGGTCGCCTCCGCCAGCAGGGTCGAAGAATGTAGTGTTTAGGTTGCGGTCGGTTAGTAGCATGGTGATGCCTGCAGCGAGAACTGGTAGTGAAAGTAGCAGTAGGATAGCGGTAATGAGGACAGAACTAACAAATAATGGGGTCTGGTATTGTGATAGGGATGGGGGTTTTATGTTGATGGCAGTAGTGATGAAGTTGATTGCTCCTAGGATAGAGGAGATTCCAGCTAGGTGTAGGGAGAAGATAGTTAGGTCCACGGATGGTCCGGCGTGGGCGAGGTTGCCGGCTAGTGGTGGGTAGACGGTACTCCCTGTCCCTGCGCCAGCTTCTACTGTGGAGGAGGCTAGTAGAAGTAGGAATGAGGGTGGTAGTAGACTGAAGCTTATGTTGTTTATACGTGGGAAGGCTATGTCTGGGGCTCCGATTATCAAGGGTACTAGACTGTTTCCAAATCCTCCAATCATGATCGGTATCACCATGAAGAAGATTATTACGAAAGCATGGGCGGTTACAATTACATTGTAGATTTGGTCGTCTCCTAGGAGTGTCCCGGGTTGTCCTAGTTCTGCTCGAATTAGGAGGCTTAGGGCGGTGCCGATTATACCCGCACTTGCACCGAAAATGAGATAGAGTGTACCAATGTCTTTGTGGTTGGTTGAAAATAACCATCGGTTGATGAATGTCACAGGTAAGATGGCTGAGTGTTGTAGGCGTTAGGCTGTAGTCCTTTTTACAGAGGTTTAATTCCTCTTCTTATCGGCTCCGTAGTGAAAGAAGATTCATGTTGAGTTGCAAGCTCATTGATGTGCATTAGAGGTTGCACCGGGGTCTTGTAGACGGAAGCCTGCAGGGTTAAGGCATCTAGCTGTTAACTAGATTTTTATGGGATCGAGGCCCATCTGTCTAGTAAGGCTCTAGCTTAATTAAAGTATCTGGGTTGCATTCAGAGGATGCAGGTTAGTACCCTGCGGGTCTTAGCAGAAACTAAGAGGGTTTAACTCTTATTTAAGGCTTTGAAGGCCTTCGGTTTAAGGGCGGTTATCCTAAGTTTCTAGGCGTATGTTTGGATTATTGGGGAGAGTGGTAGGAGTAGGATGGATATAGAGGCGAGGGTAGCAGTAATGGTGTTTGTTGGGTTGGTGGTGTACCACTGTTTTATGTGTGTTGTGGAATTTGGTGGGAGTGTGATTGTTGCGTGGTAGGCGAGTCGGAGGTAGAAAAACAGGCCTAGGAGCGAGAGTATGGCAATGACTGTGGCTGTGGGTGTGAGTTCTTGTTTTGTGAGTTCTTGGATAATAAGACTTTTTGGTAGGAAGCCTGCGAGCGGGGGTAGTCCTGCAAGGGAGAGTAGGGTTAGCATGAGGGTTGTGTTTAGTATTGGGGTTTTTGTCCATGACATCAGTAGTGATACCAGATTTAGGGTTTTAGTCGTGTTTAAGGTTAGGAAGATGGTGGTGGTTATTATGGTATAAAAGTAGAAGGATAGCATTGTGAGTTTTGGGTTATACAGAATGATAGCGGCTATACTGCCTAGGTGGGAGATAGATGAGAAGGCTATGATTTTTCGGATTTGTGTCTGGTTTAGGCCTATACTCCCTCCTAGGGCGGTTGAGGTGATAGCCATGGCTATTAGTAGGGTAGCATTTAGTGAGTGTGATGTTATAAAGAGGATGGTGAGGGGGGGAAGTTTTATTAGTGTTGAGAGTAGAAGGGCTGTTGTTAAGGATACTCCTTGGAGGACTTCTGGGAAACTGAAGTGGAATGGGACTAGTCCTAATTTTATTGAGACTGCTGTTGTTAGTAGGAGACATGATGTAGGGTTGGTTATTTGGGTGATATCACTTTGTCCTGAGGAACTTGCGTTAATTATGCTTGAGAATAGAAGTAGTGCGGAGGCAGTTGCTTGTACTAGGAAGTACTTGATTGAAGCTTCGATAGCTCGGGGGTGGTGTGGTTTGGAGATTAGTGGGATAATAGCTAGGGTGTTGATTTCCAGTCCGGTACTGACTATTAGACTGTGATTGCTTGAAATGGCGACAGTTGTCCCTAGCAGGAGACTTAAGGTGATAAGTAGTTTTGTGTGTGGGTTCATTAGTGGGGGATGGGGTTAAACCGTCATTTTCGGGGTATGGGCCCGATAGCTTTTTTAGCTGACCCTACTAGGAAGTAATATAAAGGAAGTATGAAGGGCTTTGATTTCTTTTGTGTGGGTTCGATTCCCATCTTTCTAGGGGTAGTGTAGGAAATGAGAGGGTTGCATACCTCTGTGTTCACTTTATCATAGTGACCCTTTGCATTCAGGCACATTTCCATTTACTTAGGCAAGGGGGTAGGCCGGCGTAACAGATTGGTATACTAGTGTGACTTAGGCATAGTGCTAATGTCAGTGGTAGGAAGCTTTTACTGAGGAGGTGCATTAGTTGGTCATAGCGGAATCGTGGGTAGGAGGCACGTACACTGAGGAAGCTTGAGGATAGGAGTAGGGTTTCTATGGCTAGGATGATGGGGAATAGTTCTGGGGTGGGGTTTAGTGTGTTAGGGTTGAGGAATATGATGGAGGTTAGTGTGTTTATTAGTATGATGTTGGCGTATTCAGCTAGGAAAAATAGGGCAAATGGCCCTGCGGCGTACTCTACGTTAAATCCTGATACCAGTTCGGATTCTCCCTCTGTGAGATCGAATGGGGCGCGGTTAGTTTCAGCTAGGGTGGAGATATAACTTATCATAGCTAATGGACAGGAGGAGAATAGGAGGCATATGGGTTCTTGCGTAGTAGCTAGGGCGGTTAGGGAGTAGTTTCCGCTCAGTACGACTACAGATAGGAGGATGATGGCTAGTGTGACTTCGTAGGAGATGGTTTGTGCTACTGCTCGAAGGGCCCCGATTAGGGCGTATTTGGAGTTGGAGGCTGAACCTGATGATAGGATGGAGTAAACTGCGAGGCTAGATATGGCAAGTAAGAACAGGAGTCCTAGGTTTAAGTCTGCTATTGGAAATGGTAAGGGGAGAGGGATTGAGATTGTGAGTGCTAGTAGGAGGGCTAGTAGTGGGGTTGTGATGAATAGGAGAGGGGAGGATGTGGAGGGTTGAATAGGTTCTTTGGTGAATAGTTTTACACCATCGGCTACTGGTTGGAGTAGGCCGAATGGGCCCACGATGTTTGGGCCTTTGCGGGCTTGTATATAGCTTAGGATTTTTCGTTCAATTAGGGTTAGGAAAGCTACGGCAATTAGGATTGGGATGATGTAAGATAGGGATATGGTGAGGTAGATGATGGTTGGGTGTGTCATTGGTTGGCTTGGTAGCTAGGGAGAGGATTTGAACCTCTGGAGAAAGGGCTTAAGCCTTTTGCACTTGCCGGGCTCTGCCACGCTAGCTGCCCTTTTCTAGGGCGGGGGTAGGTGAGTGGGCAATTGAGTTGTGTTCATTGCTTTTTTGGAGGCATGCTATGTGGTATTGGCCTCACTTTTCCGGTCCTTTCGTACTGGGAAGAGTTTATCACAGATAGAAACCGACCTGGATTGCTCCGGTCTGAACTCAGATCACGTAGGACTATTAATCGTTGAACAAACGAACCCTTAATAGCGGCTGCACCATTAGGATGTCCTGATCCAACATCGAGGTCGTAAACCCCCTTGTCGATATGGGCTCTTGGAGGGGATTGCGCTGTTATCCCTGGGGTAGCTTGGTTCATTGTTCAAGATGTATTGGGTCTGGTTGCTTTTAGCACGTGGAGGTGGTGCTCTCAGTTAAGAGATGTGGTCTTTGGTCTGGAGGGTTTGTTTTTCTCCAGGGTCGCCCCAACCAAAAAATGGCAGCCAGGTGTGTTTGGTGGGTTGACCCCTTTGGGGAGAGAGGTTTTTGTAATGGCTGCTGATTTTTAAGTTCCACAGGGTCTTCTCGTCTTGTGTATTTATCCCTGCTTTTGCACAGGGAGATCAATTTCACTGATTATCCGTGAGAGACAGTTAAGACCTCGTTTAGCCATTCATACAGGTCTCGATTTATGAGACAATTGATTGCGCTACCTTCGCACGGTTAGGATACCGCGGCCGTTGAACATGGTGTCACTGGGCAGGCATCACCTCCAATACTTGGTGCGCTGGAGGCTATGTTTTTGGTAAACAGTCGGGCCTTTGGGTTGCCTAGTTCCTTTCACGGATTTTAATCTCTCTGGTAGGCGCTCCTGGGTTGGTTCAACGGGATGGGGTAATATTTGCTCTTGTTTGGTTTTTGGTATAATTCTTGTCCGTTAATGGTTGGGTTAAGTTTGCGCTTAAGAGGAGAAAAGAAGGCTCCGAGTTACTCATTCTAGCATTGATTCTTCTATGTGGTGTAGATTGGCCTGTTATGGGTAAGGGAGTCATGTAGTGGTCGAATTTTATGGTGGGGTGAGCTTTGACGCATTCGTTATTGATGGCTGCTTGAAGGCCTACTGTATTTGGTGGTGTGGTGTTATCCTCTAGGGGAGGTTGTATTCTGTTTTAAAGGGGCTGTACCCCCTTTAAGTTACTCTTAGCCCTCTCATAGAGGTTGCAGGTCCGTTTGGGAAAGGCTAAGGGGGAACTTAAATTCATCTTACAGGCAACCAGCTATCACCCGGCTCGATAGGCTTTTCACCTCTACCAGCAAGTCATCCCGCTCTTTTGCAACAGAGGTGGGTTCGCTCGGTAGGCAGCTGCTTGCAGGTAGCTCGCTCGGGTTTCGGGATGGCAAGCTTAAGTTCGCTTTGCTTGGTTGTTCTTGCTAAACCATGATGCAAGAGGTACAAGGGTTAATCTTTGCTGTTCATTGCTTTAGGTTTCAGTGCTATTTCATCTTTCCCTTGCGGTACGTGTTCTCTATAGCGTCCTTGTGGGTCTTTTCTATCGCCTATACTAGGTTGAAAAAATGTTTTGGTTTAGTAGTAGTAGTTCGTTTTTTTAAGTTTTTGGTTTGGTGGGGCTAGAGGTGGGCTTCAAGACGATCTGGTGGTGGCAGATATCTTTCAGGTGTAAGCTGAGTGCTTTGCATTGTAGCTACGTCTTGGTATGCTAAGTACACCTTCCGGTACACTTACCTTGTTACGACTTACCTCGTCTATTAGCTTTGAAGAGATTAATTATGGGTGGTAGTAGCGTTTGAGGAGGGTGACGGGCGGTATGTACGTACCCCAGAGCCTTTTTAAAGGAGGCTTATGTGATCCCGCCTTTACTGCTAAATCCGCCTTCCGGGGGTGTTTCATGTCCCCTTTCGTTGATTCCCTATTCTAGGGAATGTAGCCCATCTCTTCCGTCTCATAAGCTATACCTTGACCTGTCCTGCTAGCGATGTTGTGGCTATTGTGTCCGCTGTTGTTCTCTCAGGAGGCGGGCTGGTGACGGCGGTATGTAGGCTGTCTTGCAAGAGACGGTTGGGTCTATCGTGGGTTGTCGATTATAGGACAGGCTCCTCTAGGTGGGTTTGGGGTACCGCCAAGTCCTTAGAATTTTAAGCGTTTGTGCTCGTAGTGCTCTGGCGGATGCTCTAGTGATAGGACGAGTATCAAGATTTAGGGCTGGGCATAGTGGGGTATCTAATCCCAGTTTGGGCCCCAGCTTTCGTGGAGTTTTGTGTTTCTCGGTGGCTAGGGTCTTTTTGGGGGTTTTAGGTGCATCTTTAGCTTATGACAGCTTAGTTGCATTTTGGCTCTAGTTTGTGAGATATCGTGGGGCCACTCTTTACGCCGTGGACCGTTAACTTGGGCCTCTTGTATGACCGCGGTGGCTGGCACAAGATTTACCGGCCCTATGTTGGGTTGCCATAACTAAGTCAAGCTTACGCTTATTGCTTAATGTTAACTACTGCTGAATGCCCGTGGGGGTGTGGCTGGTGCGAGGCGTCTTGGGCTACGATTGGTGGGTGTGCCTGATGCCAGCTCCCTCTGCCTAGCGTAAGGTTGAGGGGCGTTTACACTGGGGTGCGGATACTTGCATGTATGTGTCTGGCAAGAATTAACGGTAAGGTTGGGACTAAGTCTCTTGTCCTTGGGTGTAGGAAACCATCTTGGCATCTTCAGTGCCATGCTTTATTTGTAAGCTGGGCGTG